CTCGGATTGGAGAGCAGGTACTAATATTTTGGATTCGTGTATTTCAGTTAAAAGACCTGAAGTAGCAAAGCCCTGGGTAAAAATAGCACTTGGTCCAATTATTGTGCTTAGAAGATTTTGATTTTTTTTGAAATACGGGACTATATGAATCAGGGAAAAACTCCATGAAAGGAAGATTAATGATTCATATAAATCACTTAGTGGAAAATGTCCCGAATAAACCCAACGAGTAACTAATAATCCTGTTATACAGGAAAAAGTCATTATCATCCCCTTTTCGGATGAATCATATAGTTTTACGATTTCATCGACTAAAAAAGTTATGAAATGAATTGTAATTACAATTGAAACAATCGAAAAAGAAATATGAGTTAATATATGCTCTAAAGTTGAAAATATCATAAATTTTTTTTAAGGAGTCCCATAATTATAAAAAGGAAATCGGAAATTGAATTCATTATAGGATCTATTTACTTTTTTTAGGAGATGACATGCCGCCACTCGGACTCGAACCGAGATGCTCTAGCACTGCTTCCTAAGAGCAGCGTGTCTACCAATTTCACCATAGCGGCTTGTCTTGAATTCATAATACCCTATGAATAAGCAATCGTCTAGATTTAAGAATTAAATTGTTGCAATATTTTTTTAGGAAAGATTCAAATTGATGAATAAAAATTCGTTCAAATAGGTATTTGAAGGTTCATTATTTGAATTTAGGGTCTTAGTTTTAGTGTGTATTTTAGACTCTCCTGGACTTGAACTCTTGGAAAACTAGATAGTCCAACTATGAATTAAGGGATAAMCCMSCCCSCCCCAMRAAARAMCATTTTTGTTTTGTTTTAATGAACTGTTTTTGATTTATTTGATTTCAAACATCGAAACCAAAAAATCCATTTTATCAATGAACAAAAAAATTTTGGATCAGTAAAAATTGACACATATTTATCCAAAAAAATTTGTTAAGTGTTTTTGAGTGGATTGATGGCAATAAATATATGGGAGTCTATATAGGAATTCATAGAAAATCCAAAAAGAAGAAAGTTGCACAAAAAGGTTTAGAATTTTAATCAATTAGTTTCAATGATTTTGATTTTTTACTCGCCTTTCTATAGAGAAAACGTGGATCTAGAGAAAAAAGAAAACCTTATCTTATATTATTGCTTATATTATTGTAAGAAACAGGCTGATGGGGAAAATAATACTCCCCACCTTGGAAATGAGAAAATATACTAAAAAGACAATTACGTATCTTATGTTTTCAAAAAAAAAGGATTCTTTTTTTTTTTTGAATTCAGTACGGTAAAGAGAAAAATCCTTATTCTAATTCTAAGAGCGAAACAAATTCCATTTCCTATTGATTAACTCAACAGGGAATGGAAAGCGGGAATTTTATTTTCGAAACGAAATGAGTCAATTTTTGAGTCAAGCCGATTCAGATTATTGTAACATGTTATGTTTTATTACTTATTTTATTTGTTTGTTGCACAAAAAAACTTTTGGAATTCCCGGTAGAAATAGATTTCCCTAAGGAAAACGCTTTTAACGCTGCCCAATACCCCTTCCTTTTCCAAAAATTTTTACGAATACGCTTTTTTGATGCAGAAGTACGTTTTTTTGGAACTGCCATTTAAATAAAAATTAAGAGATTACTCATTGGTATAGCTGGATGTGAAAGACATCTATTGTTCAAAAGAAATTTGCGCTTTGCCAATTCATTATGTATTTCTTTTCTAGATAATATTTTTGATTCTAAAAATCAAAAAGAATACATAAGATGCGTGAAAGATATGGGAAAATCGCATAAACTATTTTTATTACTAAAAAAAAAGAATATTCTTTTTTTTTTTAGTAACTTGTCAAATTCGCGAAAAATATGCCTAATTTAACTTGAATTTGAAAGTTCGAAGGAGACTAGTAATTAATCTGCTTTTTTCATATGATTTGACCAATTGTAACTTCTTGATTTGAATATTTGAAGTATTTAGCAGAAACTTCTAAAGAATAAGTATAAAAAGAAATAAAAATTCAAAAATTCTATTTCTATTTAAGTTATTAAGTTAGTGCATATCTTTATTTTTTTATTGACTCCTTTCAAAAAGAGGTAAGATCCGGTGAATCGGAAACAATTAATATTAATTAAGAATTAAAAAACTTTTTTTATGGAACAGACATATCAATATGCGTGGATCATACCTTTCCTTCCACTTCCAGTTCCTATATTAATAGGAGTGGGACTTCTTCTTTTTCCGACAGCAACAAAAAATCTCCGTCGTATGTGGGCTTTTTCGAGTATTTTATTGTTAAGTATAGTCATGATTTTTTCAACTAATCTGTCTATTCAGCAAATAAAAAGCAGTTCTATCTATCAATATGTATGGTCTTGGACCCTCGATAATGATTTTTCTTTAGAATTCGGCTACTTGATCGATCCACTTACTTCTATTATGTCAATGTTAATCACTACTGTTGGAATTATGGTTCTTATTTATAGTGATAATTA